ATTTCCTATAAGAGAATAGAATGGTTTCCATTACTTTGAGAAATGGATTCTATATCAAACTATAGCTATTGCATTAAAAAAGAAAAGAAACTAATAGAAGTCGAAGACGCGGAATGGTAGTGAATAGAGAAAAAGATTCTTCTGATTTTCTTGTTCCTGAAAATATTCTGTCTATCTCCTAGACGCCGTAGAGAATTGACAATTTTCATGTCTTTCAATTCTCGTACTCGTAATTGGAAAGTTACGGAAGGAGATCCATCATTTTGCAATGAAAACAACGTAAAAAACTCTGGACAATTTCGAAATCAGACCAAGCGTTTTAATACATATGCCAAAAAATTCATTATTGGCCCACCATTGATTACAAGATTTAGCTTTTATGAATCGCTATTGGTTTGATACGAATAATGGCAGTCGTTTCAGTATGTTAAGGATACAGATGTATCCACAATTCATTTAGAGTTACTTAATAGCCTATTTCTTATACTATATCTCTATCCTCTGAAATTCTCGAGTCGAAAGATGGATGCATATGCTGTGTTTCATTTTGCTAAATGATATCAATTAAACGGTGTATCAATTCTATAAATTGCATATAGCAATAAATAAATCAGCAAAATTCTTTTATTTTAGATAGAAGAAATGTTTCTTCTATCTAAAATAAAAGAATGTACCCTTATATCCAAATCCAATTTGCATCGAGAAAATAAATCCAAATTCCAGATTCCAGCAGTAGATGAATAATTGCAAATTTTTGTGTGTACAAGATTTGAATAACTTCAAAATAACTGACATAATTTTTGATTTTTCCTGATCAGAAAAATACATGAAAAAGAAAGGAGGTAGAAAAATTTTTTGATTTATGGTTAAAGAAGAAAACCAAGAAAACAGGGGTTCTGTTGAATTTCAAGTATTCAGTTTCACCAATAAGATACGGAAACTTGCTTCACATTTGGAATTACACAAAAAAGATTTTTCATCGGAAAGAGGTCTACGAAGACTTTTGGGAAAACGTCAACGTTTGCTGGCTTATTTGGCAAAGAAAAATAAAGTACGTTATAAGAAATTAATCAGTCGGTTGGATATTCGGGAGAAGTAATTTAATCGTTGGATTTTTTGTATTTTATTAGTAGTCTTATAGTAGTCTTAGATTTTGCATTTTGATGAGCCTCGTTTTGAGGAATTCATGGAATAATGAATTAAGGAAAAAAGAATTATGAGTCTACCACTTACAAGAAAAGATCTTATGATAGTCAATATGGGTCCTCACCACCCATCAATGCACGGTGTTCTTCGACTGATCGTTACTCTCGATGGTGAAGATGTTATTGATTGTGAACCCATATTAGGCTATTTACACAGAGGAATGGAAAAAATCGCGGAAAACAGAACTATTATACAATACTTGCCTTATGTAACACGGTGGGATTATTTAGCTACTATGTTTACAGAAGCAATAACGGTGAATGCACCAGAATTCTTGGAGAATATTCAAATACCCCAAAGAGCCAGTTATATTAGAGTAATTATGTTAGAATTGAGCCGTATAGCTTCTCACTTGTTATGGCTTGGGCCTTTTATGGCAGATCTCGGAGCACAGACCCCTTTTTTCTACATTTTTAGAGAGAGAGAGTTGATATATGATCTATTTGAAGCTGCTACAGGTATGCGAATGATGCACAATTACTTTCGCATCGGAGGAGTAGCTGCCGATCTACCTTATGGGTGGATGGATAAATGTTTAGATTTCTGTGATTATTTTCTACGAGGAGTTGTTGAATATCAACAACTTATTACGCGGAACCCTATTTTTTTAGAACGAGTTGAAGGAGTTGGTTTTATTAGCGGAGAAGAAGCTGTAAATTGGGGCTTATCAGGACCGATGTTACGAGCTTCTGGAATACAATGGGATCTTCGTAAAATTGATATTTATGAGTCTTACAATCAATTCGCTTGGAAAGTCCAATGGCAAAAAGAAGGAGATTCCTTAGCTCGCTATTTAGTACGAATCAGTGAAATGGGGGAATCCATAAAAATTATTCAACAGGCTATACGCAAAATTCCTGGAGGCCCTTATGAGAATTTAGAAGCCCGACGTTTTAAGAAAGCAAAGAATTCCGAATGGAATGATTTTGAATATCGATTTCTTGGTAAAAAACCTTCGCCCAATTTTGAATTATCAAAGCAAGAGCTTTATGTAAGAGTAGAAGCGCCAAAAGGTGAATTAGGAATTTATCTGGTAGGAGATGATAACCTTTTCCCCTGGAGATGGAAAATTCGTCCACCCGGTTTTATTAATTTGCAAATTCTTCCTCAGTTAGTTAAAAAAATGAAATTGGCTGATATCATGACAATATTAGGTAGTATAGATATCATTATGGGGGAAGTTGATCGTTGAAATGGTAATAGATAGGGTAGAGGTAGAAACTATCAATTGTTTTTCAAAATCGGAATTATTAAAAGAAGTCTATGGAATGATATGGATTCTACCCATTTTGACCCTCCTACTGGGAATCACAATACAAGTACTCGTAATTGTGTGGTTAGAAAGAGAAGTATCCGCGTCGATACAACAACGTATTGGTCCTGAATATGCTGGCCCCCTGGGACTGCTTCAAGCTGTAGCAGATGGAACTAAGCTACTTTTTAAAGAGGATATCCTCCCATCCCGAGGAAATATTCCTTTATTTAGCATTGGACCCTCTATAGCAGTCGTATCCATTTTATTAAGTTTTTTAGTTATCCCTTTGGGATATCGTTTTGTTTTAGCTGATCTTAGTATTGGGATTTTTTTATGGATTGCCATTTCAAGTGTTGCTCCTATTGGTCTTCTTATGGCAGGATATAGCTCAAATAATAAATATTCTTTTTCAGGCGCTTTACGAGCAGCTGCTCAATCTATTAGTTATGAAATACCATTAACTTTTTGTGTGCTAGCAATATCTCTACGTGCGATTCGTTAAAATACGAGCTTTTTCCTAGAAAATATATTGAATACTTAATGTTCCTTTTCTTATTCTGCATTCAGGTTGATAAGTTAAACTAGATAGCTATATGAGTGAAACAAAACTGCTTATTAATTTGCAGTAAAAAGAAAAAATCTCATTTCCTACGTACAAGAAAAAAGTTGAACTAAACATAAGCAGTGTAAACTCTTTACCCCAAGGTTGAGATTGTTTGATTAGTCATCATATCTTGAAGCGGGCAAGAATAAAGGATTCGCGGTATGGAATTCCATTACTTGAATATTTTTAGTTATTACTAAAACTTATAACCGTAAGGGAATCCATCAAAAGTTAGTGAGGGATTAGGAACACTAAAGTACATAAAGGATTAGTAATGAGAGAATCAAAATCATTAGACATTTTTTCTTCTAAAAGGAATCATAATAAGGACTTGAAATTAGTGGAAATGATCAAGTAGTACTTTCTTCGGATTCCGATCCAGAGTATGTTCCCATTCACTTGTTAAAGAAATGGCTACCAAGAACGAATTAACCCTTTATTCCTTTTTTCTTTTTAAGTATTCCTTTCCCAGGGAAAGAAGAATAGGACAAAAGATATGAAATGCAATAAAAAAAGAATCCTTATTTATTCTTTCCTTCCTTTATCCATATTCATACAAAATTTCTCATGAACTAATGCCCAATTCTTTCCATTTATTAATTGCTATAACGAGTGTTTTATTCCAATAATAAGTTATTACTGAACAAAGAAAAATTTGCATTTTATTACATAAAGGGGGAGATCAATTCGGAAGCGCTTTTTTATTATTCGAGCAGACGGAATTGCTTTGGTCTAATTTAGGGCTTTCCAATCAATTTTATCTTACCTAACTCTATCTACGCACAGGGGGTAATACCAAAATGGAACAAACCTTTCCTTTTTCTGATCATAGAGGAGCCGTATGAAGCTAAGGTTTCATGTACGGTTTTGAAATAGCGGTGGGAACTGTGATGTTATCATCGACTATGATTATCTAACAGTTCAAGTACAGTTGATATAGTTGAAGCACAGTCAAAATATGGTCTTTTTGGATGGAATCTTTGGCGTCAGCCTATAGGCTTTCTAGTTTTTCTAATTTCTTCGTTGGCAGAATGTGAAAGATTACCCTTTGATTTACCAGAAGCAGAAGAAGAATTAGTAGCGGGTTATCAAACCGAATATTCCGGTATAAAATATGGTTTATTCTATCTTGCTTCTTACCTAAATTTATTAGTTTCCTCTTTATTTGTAACTATTCTTTACTTAGGCGGGTGGAATTTTTCTATCCCCTATATACCCCTTTTTGGGTTTTTCCAAATGAATAAAATGGTTGGAATTTTGGAAATGATAATGGGTATCCTTATTACATTAACTAAAGCTTATTTTTTTCTCTTCATTTCTATCACAATAAGATGGACTTTACCCAGAATGAGAATGGATCAGTTATTAAATCTTGGATGGAAATTTCTTTTACCTATTTCTCTGGGCAATCTCTTATTAACAACTTCTTCTCAACTAGTTTCACTATAAATAAGATAATACAATAACAGTAAGAATATCTTCAACACAAAAGTTCTTTCAAACAAGAGAAAGAAACATACCTTTTTCATCGATATTTAAAATATGTTCCCTATGATAACAGGGTTGATTAGTTATGGTCAACAAACAATACGCGCCGCAAGATACATTGGTCAAAGTTTCCTAATTACCTTATCCCACACAAATCGTTTACCTATAACAATTCACTACCCTTATGAAAAATCACTTACATCCGAGCGTTTCCGGGGGCGAATACACTTTGAATTTGATAAATGTATTGCTTGTGAAGTATGTGTTCGCGTATGTCCGATAGATCTACCCCTTGTGGATTGGAGATTCGAAAAGGATGTTAAAAGGAAACAATTGCTTAATTATAGTATTGATTTCGGAGTTTGTATATTTTGTGGTAACTGTGTTGAATACTGTCCGACAAGCTGTTTATCAATGACTGAAGAATATGAACTTTCTACTTATGATCGTCATGAATTAAATTACAATCAAATTGCTTTGAGTAGGTTACCAATTTCCATAATGGGAGATTACACAATTCAAACAATTAGGAATTCGCCTCGAAGTAAAATAGAGGAAGAAAAATCTTGGAATTTAAGAACGATTACTGATTACTAGGTACTAGGTTTTTTTAATCGAATAGTTTTTTACTAACTATAAAGAAAAAATAATAACTACTGCTTATTGCAAATTATTCCGGATTTAAAATGAGAGTAGATTTTCATGATGTAATTTCTAACTATACAACTTATATACAATATACAAAAAAATATCCTAATCTCTTTTTCCTTCCTTGAATCGTTTAGTTTTAGTCAGTTCATGAAAAATTTTATACTATTAACTTTTTCTTATCCATAATGGATTTACCCGGACCAATACATGAGATTCTTGTGCTATTTGGGGTATTTGTTCTTCTACTAGGGGGTCTAGGAGTAGTATTACTTACCAACCCAATTTATTCTGCCTTTTCGCTGGGATTAGTTCTTGTTTGTATATCCTTATTCTATTTTTTATTGAATTCCTACTTTGTAGCTGTTGCACAACTTCTTATTTATGTAGGAGCCATAAATGTCTTGATCCTATTTGCTGTAATGTTTGCAAACGGCTCAGAATGGTCTAAAGATACGAATTATTCAACTATTGGAGATGGGTTTACTTTACTCGTTTGTATAACTATTCCTTTTTCACTAATGACTACTATCCCAGATACGTCATGGTATGGAATTCTTTGGACTACAAGATCAAACCAAATAGTAGAACAGGGTATCATAAATAACGTTCAACAAATTGGGATTCATTTAGCAACCGATTTTTATCTTCCGTTTGAACTCATTTCCCTAATTCTTCTAGTTTCCTTAATAGGTGCAATTACTATGGCTCGCCAATAAGAAATACTTAGAATGAATCCAAATTCTTAGAATTTCAAATGTAAAATAAATAACTAAAGAATCAGAATTTGGATTTAGTAAAACCCATCTACTGCCAACACAACAAATACCTTCTTTTTTCTTTTGTTGCGTAATTGTTCTTTTCTAATTAATTGAATCGGTTCAATTCTTGTCCTCATATTGAAATGAATCGAGATTGATAAGGAGTTAGTTAATGATGTTTGAGCATGTACTTTTTTTGAGTGTCTATTTATTTTCGATTGGTATCTATGGATTGATCACAAGCCGAAACATGGTTAGAGCTCTAATATGTCTTGAACTTATACTGAATTCAATTAATCTAAATCTCGTAACATTTTCTGATCTATTTGATAGTCGCCAATTAAAAGGAGACATTTTCACAATTTTTGTTATAGCCCTCGCGGCTGCTGAAGCAGCTATTGGACTATCCATTCTTTCTTCCATCCATCGTAACAGGAAATCCACTCGTATCAATCAATCTAATTTTTTGAATAATTAGACATAGAATCCTTTAAACAAAGGTGCATATATAATAATATGGAACATTAAGATGAATAGAAATCGCTTATTATTATTTGAGAATATCCTTTTTTGGAGTAGGTTATTTCAGACTATTCTTTTTTTCTTATTGAATATTGCATTTTTTTGGATATTGCATTTTTTCAATTCATTGATATTGCAATTTGAATATTGCAATAATTTCTACTGAAAAGATGATAGCCAATAAATTGACTAATTGGAATTAGTATGTAGAATTCGTATAATTATGACTGTTGAAGCCTTAAATTCAAGTCTCTTGGCTCTTTTCATGCTTTCTCACAAACAGATTAAGAATTCTTTGTTAAAGCTTGTATAAACCATTGTTTCGTCTGGTGTCTACAATACATCTAACTTATATAGTACTAATTTTCTTTTTACCAGATCGAAAAATTTTATGTTGAAAAGAAAAATTTATAGATCCAATGTCACATTCTGTAAAAATTTATGATACATGTATAGGATGCACTCAATGTGTACGAGCTTGCCCAACAGATGTGTTAGAAATGATACCTTGGGATGGATGTAAAGCCAAGCAAATTGCTTCCGCGCCGAGAACCGAAGATTGTGTGGGTTGTAAGAGATGCGAATCCGCCTGCCCAACAGATTTTTTAAGTGTCCGCGTTTATTTAGGGCCTGAAACAACTCGCAGCATGGCTCTATCTTATTGATACGTTACAAAAAACTCCACTTGAATCGTCAGATTCCTCTTTACCGAAGAAGCCTGTGCTCGAAACAATCGAGCATGGGCTTTTCTGGTCAAAACGTATCTTGTCTTTATTACTTTATCATGAGTTATTTTCCTTGGTTAACAATACTTGTTCTTTTGCCGATATTTGCGGGTTCATTAATTTTCTTTTTACCTCATAAAGGAAACAAAATCATTAGGTGGTATACTATATCTATTTGTTTATTAGAATTCCTTCTAATGACTTATGCATTCTGTTATCATTTCCAATTGGAAGATCCCTTAATCCAATTAAAGGAGGATTCTAAATGGATAGATGTTTTCGATTTCCACTGGAGATTAGGAATCGATGGACTTTCATTAGGATCTATTTTATTGACAGGGTTTATCACTACTTTAGCTACTTTAGCAGCTTGGCCAGTTACCCGGAATTCACGATTATTCTATTTCCTGATGCTAGCAATGTATAGTGGTCAAATAGGATTATTTTCTTCACGAGACCTTTTACTTTTTTTTATCATGTGGGAGTTAGAATTAATTCCTGTTTACTTACTTTTATCCATATGGGGGGGAAAGAGGCGTCTGTATTCAGCTACCAAGTTTATTTTGTATACTGCAGGTGGTTCCATTTTTTTCTTAATCGGAGTTCTGGGTATGGGCTTATATGGTTACAACGAACCAAAATTAGATTTGGAAAGATTGATTAACCAATCATACCCCGCAACATTGGAAATACTACTTTATTTTGGCTTCCTTATTGCTTATGCTGTTAAATTGCCGATTATACCTCTACATACATGGTTACCGGATACCCACGGAGAAGCGCATTATAGTACATGTATGCTTTTAGCGGGAATCCTATTAAAGATGGGAGCATACGGATTGATTCGGATCAATATGGAATTGTTACCTCATGCTCATTATCTATTTTCCCCCTGGTTGGTAATAATAGGAGCGGTGCAAATAATCTATGCAGCTTCAACTTCTCTTGGTCAAAGAAATTTCAAGAAAAGAATAGCCTATTCCTCCGTATCCCACATGGGTTTCATAATTATAGGGATTGGTTCCATAACCAACATTGGACTAAATGGAGCTATTTTACAAATATTATCCCATGGATTTATCGGTGCTACACTTTTTTTCTTGGCGGGGACGGCTTGTGATAGAATGCGTCTTGTTTATCTCGAAGAATTGGGGGGAATATCTATCCCAATGCCGAAAATTTTTACTATGTTTAGTAGCTTTTCAATGGCTTCTCTTGCCTTGCCAGGGATGAGCGGTTTTGTTGCGGAATTAGTAGTATTTTTCGGACTAATTACTAGTCCTAAATTTATGTTAATGCCAAAAATGCTAATTACTTTTCTAATGGCAATTGGAATGATATTAACTCCTATTTATTTATTATCTATGTTACGCCAGATGTTCTATGGATACAAGCTATTTCATATTCCAAACGAAAATTTTTTGGATTCTGGACCACGAGAACTCTTTCTTTTAATCTGTATCTTTTTACCAGTAATAGGAATTGGTATTTATCCAGATTTTGTTCTCTCGCTATCCGTTGATAGGGTGGAGGCTCTCTTATCCAATTATTATCCTAAATAGGATTTTCTTTTTTTAACTATTAACTAGTCCACTCTATATTCCTATAGTTGAAAACCCAAAAAATTCAGAAAAAAGCCAAAAAGTCTAATTAGATCTATCTCGAATTTTTGAGAACCCTTTGAAATGAAAAGACGCTCAAGGGGTTCTCAAATCAAACAAAAATGGAAAAAAACCTTCATAAAAAAAAGGTTTTATGTTATGTAATCATTTAGATACTAATGTAAATGAACCATAACTATGTAAACCTATTCCTAACAGATTGATACCAAAATAGCAGATCCAAATTATAAGAAATCCTATCGAAGCTACAAGTGCAGAATTCGTACCCTTCCAAATTTTCTTTGTTCTACTATGTAAATAAATTGCAAATATGGTCCAGGTAATAAAAGCCCAAGTTTCCTTAGGATCCCAATTCCAATAGGATCCCCATGCCTCATTAGCCCATACTGCTCCACAAAGAATGCCTACGGTTAAAAGGGTAAACCCTAGACTAATGACACGATAACCCCACGAATCCAAACGCTCAGTTAATTGATATTTGTAATAATTTTGAAATGCAGGAAAAAAAGTGTTTTTTAAAGCACTTCTTTTTGCATAGAAATATTCAATCTCACTAAAGAAAAACGTTTTACTTAAAACATTTTTTTTCTTTTTAGAAAAGAAATCGAAATTCTTTCGAAATATAATGATTAGAAGAGCGGCGGATAATAAGGATCCGCACAAAAGAGTTGCATAACTTAGTAACATCATACTGACATGCATCAGTAACCACTGAGATTGTAGAGCGGGTACTAGTATTGTAGATTGATGGATTTCAGTTAAAAGACCTGATGTGGCAAAGCCTTGCGTGAAAATAGTACTTGGCATAGTTATTGTGCTTAAACCATTTTTAGAGTTCTGTATCTTAGGAATAGTATGAAGAATATACAGAACCCATGAAAGGAAGATCAATGACTCATATAAATTACTTAACGGAAAATGTCCCGAAGAAACCCAACGAGAAACTAAGAATCCTGTTATAGAGAAAAAAGTAGCTATCATTCCTTTTTCTGACGAATCACGTAATCCCCTAAGTTCACGAACTAATAAGGTTATCAAATGAATCATAATTACAATTGAAATAGTTGAGAAAGAGATATGAGTTAGTATATGTTCTAAAGTTGGGAATAGCATAAGGAGAAGGTCCATTACAAAATTGGAAATTTCAAATTGAATCTATTTTCTAATCTATTGTATTCTTTTTCGAGAATGCCGCCACTCGGACTCGAACCGAGATGCTTGAGCACTGCTTCCTAAGAGCAGCGTGTCTACCAATTTCACCATGGCGGCTAACTTGAAATAAAAGTTCACTTAAAAGAATAATAGTTATTTTCTCCCAAATCGTCGAGATTGGGAGAATCCATAGAATTTAGGAACATTAGAATTTCATCATTAAATACTTTGTGAATTTTGGATAAGAGATAAGATAGGTAGAGGTTGTAAGTCCTATTGCAAGAATACTGTACTTTTGATAATAGAATCCTCCTATTTTTTTTAGGAGGATTCTATTATCAAAAGTTATTTGATAGGAAAAGAATACTGAACACACAATATACCAAAAACTTTTGTTCTATAGAACAATAACAGAGGGATTAGTTCTAAGAAGATTGTACCGAGGAATTCGACACATACACATATCAAGTACATTCATTAATTAATCCGAGCTATTTATTCATATTAAATAATTCAGATTTGTTTGGCATAGGTCAATTCAGATTATTCAAAAACCAGATTATTTGTTTGTTTGTTGCCCAGAAAACCTTTTGGTTTTGGATGCTCGTTGCCGCTAGAAAATGATCTTAATTTTGCTAAAGAGTAAGACTTTACTATGGAAAAATAAGTCTTTTTTTTCCAAATATTTTTACGAATACGTTTTTTTGCCGTCGAAGTACGTTTTTTTGGAACTGCCATTCAAAAAGGAGATTCTTTTTTTTTTTCTAGTTGTATGTGAAAGACATCTATTGTCACAAATTAATCCTTCTTTCTGTTTTTTCTTAGTATTTATACTAAAATTATAATTTTTTTTTACTTTATTTTGATTTTGTCTAAAGTGAATAAGACAAGAGTTTTTTACCGTATTATATATATTTTTTTCGATTTTGTTTTAATAATATAGAATATAGACAAAAATATATTATATACAAAGGTTTTCTATTTAAATCAATTTATATATCAAATATACTGCATATATAAATATACGGTATGGGGAATAAGCTCTCATATAAGAAGGGGAGATAAAAAGAAGCTAAAATTCAATCAAATAGTTAATTAAGTTCAGAACAGTATTCCATCATTGAATTCCAATCAAAGTAAAAAAAAACTTAATCTCTTAAACAAGACATTCTAAAACTTAGATAGTTCTAGTCACTAGGATTTCCGTTTTATATGAAGTAAGAAATATTCGAGAATTTCCTAAAAATAGAGGTTTTCTTTGGAATGGAATTCTATCAATCAGTTAGGAAACAAGAGAGCTATTTCATTTTACCAGAAAGAAATACAAAAATGAATAGAAAGTTATATGATTCAATCTTTTTTATTTTAATAAAAAAAATAGCTTTTTTTAGCTAATAACTAGATAACGATATTCTTTGATTAACTTTTTGAATTTAAGTAATTAAACCCATTCCGCATTTTTGAATATTTCAATGAGACAAATTTGGAAAAATTCAGAATTCCAGTATTTTTTCTTATTCTTATTTTGTTTTTTTAATTCCTTTAGAAAAAGATAAGAATAGGTTTGGTGAATCGGAAACAATTATTTTCTTTTATAGACAAATTGAACTTTCAATTTCAACTAAAAATTGCTATACATATTTTTTTCTTATGGAACATACATATCAATATGCCTGGGTAATCCCTCTTCTTCCACTTCCTGTTATTATGTCAATGGGGTTTGGACTTTTTCTTATTCCGACAGTAACAAAAAATCTTCGTCGCATATGGGCTTTTCCTAGTGTTTTACTCTTAAGTATAGCTCTGGTATTCTCAGTTCATCTATCTATTCAACAAATAAATGGAAGTTCTATCTATCAATATCTATGGTCTTGGACCATCAATAATGATTTTTCTTTAGAATTTGGATACTTCATTGATCCCCTTACTTCTATTATGTTAATACTAATTACTACTGTAGGAATCTTGGTTCTTATTTATAGTGACGATTATATGTCTCACGATGAAGAATATTTGAGATTTTTTGTTTATATAAGTTTTTTTAATACTTCTATGTTGGGGTTGGTTACTAGTTCCAATTTGGTACAAATTTATTTTTTTTGGGAACTTGTGGGAATGTGTTCCTATTTATTGATAGGCTTTTGGTTTACACGTCCAATTGCAGCGAGTGCTTGTCAAAAAGCTTTTGTAACTAATCGTGTAGGGGATTTTGGTCTGTTATTAGGAATTTTAGGATTTTTTTGGATAACAGGCAGTTTAGAATTTCGGGATTTGTTCCAAATAGCTAATAACTGGATTCCTAATAATGGGATGAATTCTTTACTTATTACTTTGTGTGCTTTTTTTTTATTTCTTGGTGCAGTTGCAAAATCCGCACAATTCCCTCTTCACATATGGTTACCCGATGCTATGGAAGGGCCCACTCCCATTTCGGCTCTTATACACGCAGCAACTATGGTTGCTGCGGGGATTTTTCTTCTAGCTCGACTTCTTCCTCTTTTCATATCCCTGCCTTTGATAATGAGTTTCATTTCTTTAATAGGTGCAATAACACTCTTCTTAGGAGCTACTTTAGCTCTTGCTCAGAGAGATATTAAAAGAAGCTTAGCCTATTCCACAATGTCTCAATTGGGTTATATGATGTTAGCTCTAGGTATAGGTTCTTATCAAGCTGCTTTATTCCATTTGATCACTCATGCTTATTCGAAAGCTTTATTGTTCTTGGGATCCGGATCCGTTATTCATTCAATGGAGCCTCTTGTTGGGTATTCACCAGATAAAAGTCAGAATATGGTTCTTATGGGTGGTTTAAGAAAATACGTTCCAATTACACGAACTACTTTTTTATGCGGTACACTTTCTCTTTGTGGTATTCCACCTCTTGCTTGCTTCTGGTCCAAAGATGAAATCCTTAGTAATAGTTGGTTGTATTCACCTTTTTTTGGAATAATAGCCTCTTTTACTGCGGGATTAACTGCATTTTATATGTTTCGGATATATTTACTTACTTTTGATGGGTATTTGCGTGTTCATTTTCAAAATTACAGTAGTACTAAAGAGGGCTCGTTGTATTCAATATCCTTATGGGGAAAAAGCATATCCAAAGAGGTTAATAGGGATTTTGTTTTATCAACAATGAAGAGTGGAGTTTCTTTTTTTTCGCAAAATATATCCAAAATTCCCAGTAATGCGAGAAATAGGATAGGATCCTTTAGGACTCCTTTTGGGGCTAAAAACATTTTAGTCTATCCTCATGAAACGGGAAATACTATGCTATTTCCTCTTCTTATATTACTTCTTTTTACTTTGTTCATTGGATTCATAGGAATCCATTTTGATAATGGAGTAATTAATAATGGAATATCGGAATTAGCCATATTATCAAAGTGGCTAACTCCTTCAAGAAACTTTTTACAAGAAAGTTCTAATTCTTCTATAAATTCATATGAATTTCTCACTAATGCAATTTCTTCTGTAAGTTTAGCTATTTTTGGTCTATTCATAGCATATATCTTCTATGGATCCTCTTATTCTTTTTTTCAGAATTTGAATTTTATAAATTCCCTTGTAAAAGGGAATCCCAAAAACCTCTTTTTGGATCAAGTAAAAAAAAAGATATACAGTTGGTCATATAATCGTGGTTATATAGATGTTTTCTATACTAAGGTCTTTATCTTGGGTATAAGAGGATTAGCCGAACTAACGCTTTTTTTCGATAAAGGTGTCATTGATGGAATTACCAATGGACTGGGTCTTGTTGGTTTTTGTATAGGAGAAGAAATAAAATATGTAGGGGGAGGTCGAATATCATCTTATTTATTCTTTTTTTTATCTTATGTATCCTTGTTTTTATTCTTTTTTCCTTAATTCATTATTCCATGAATTCCTCAAAACGAGGCTCATCAAAATGCAAAATCTAAGACTACTATAAGACTACTAATAAAATACAAAAAATCCAACGATTAAATTACTTCTCCCGAATATCCAACCGACTGATTAATTTCTTATAACGTACTTTATTTTTCTTTGCCAAATAAGCCAGCAAACGTTGACGTTTTCCCAAAAGTCTTCGTAGACCTCTTTCCGATGAAAAATCTTTTTTGTGTAATTCCAAATGTGAAGCAAGTTTCCGTATCTTATTGGTGAAACTGAATACTTGAAATTCAACAGAACCCCTGTTTTCTTGGTTTTCTTCTTTAACCATAAATCAAAAAATTTTTCTACCTCCTTTCTTTTTCATGTATTTTTCTGATCAGGAAAAATCAAAAATTATGTCAGTTATTTTGAAGTTATTCAAATCTTGTACACACAAAAATTTGCAATTATTCATCTACTGCTGGAATCTGGAATTTGGATTTATTTTCTCGATGCAAATTGGATTTGGATATAAGGGTACATTCTTTTATTTTAGATAGAAGAAACATTTCTTCTATCTAAAATAAAAGAATTTTGCTGATTTATTTATTGCTATATGCAATTTATAGAATTGATACACCGTTTAATTGATATCATTTAGCAAAATGAAACACAGCATATGCATCCATCTTTCGACTCGAGAATTTCAGAGGATAGAGATATAGTATAAGAAATAGGCTATTAAGTAACTCTAAATGAATTGTGGATACATCTGTATCCTTAACATACTGAAACGACTGCCATTATTCGTATCAAACCAATAGCGATTCATAAAAGCTAAATCTTGTAATCAATGGTGGGCCAATAATGAATTTTTTGGCATATGTATTAAAACGCTTGGTCTGATTTCGAAATTGTCCAGAGTTTTTTACGTTGTTTTCATTGCAAAATGATGGATCTCCTTCCGTAACTTTCCAATTACGAGTACGAGAATTGAAAGACATGAAAATTGTCAATTCTCTACGGCGTCTAGGAGATAGACAGAATATTTTCAGGAACAAGAAAATCAGAAGAATCTTTTTCTCTATTCACTACCATTCCGCGTCTTCGACTTCTATTAGTTTCTTTTCTTTTTTAATGCAATAGCTATAGTTTGATATAG